CTGCGCTACATCCCTTTCAATCGGTCTACAATGTCATTGTAAAGAATCTCTGTCTTGTTTTCCACATCTTTATTTTTTCCATTGATATAGACAAATTATCTTGCCATTTCGTATTTTTTTGTTCTCCTATGGTACATATCCTATAACATATAATACTAGACGTGTATTCTATACATATAGCATAGATTCTATCTAAATAGGAAACCCGCCGTAAAAAAGAAAGATTTTACGAGAATTCTCAGGTAGGGTAGAAGGGTCGTATTTTTTTTTTTAGAAAAGGAATATATACTGAATCGTTATACGGTTCAAGTTGTACATTGTCAATTTGAATTAGGGATTTTGCGTACAAATACAAGCGGTCACTATATAGAATCTAATTAACTATATATTATATATATACTATATATAATAACCATATACACTTCGGGTTATATATGTATTCCCATTCTGTATTACAAATTCCAATAAGGAACAAAGAAGGAGGATTTTAAATGCGAGATCTAAAAACATACCTCTCCGTGGCACCAGTAATAAGTACTCTATGGTTCGCGGCTTTGGCAGGTTTATTGATAGAGATCAATCGTTTATTTCCGGATGCGTTGATATTCCCTTTTTTCTAGTTATTGAGAGAGGAAGGGGCAAAGAAGATTAGGGATACAATACCTGTGACTAACCTCCCTTCTCTTCTTTTTTTTTTTGAATAAGTTAGAAAAAGAATAAAAGCAGATTCGTTCTAGGGAAACTAAGAAGGGAACACGGGTCCAGACTCAAATTAATATAATAATAGAATTAGAACAGAAATGTAACTGGCAATAATAATAATATCATACAATATACTTAAACGAAAAATGAAATACTGTACAGTGATTTATATATAAATCCTAAATCGAGTTAGAAAGAATTATATTACTTATTATTACTCTAATTGAACTATAATTGATTTATTGCAACTTCTATTTTTTTGTTCGTTTCGAATCGGAAAATAGAAGAATTGAGTCAATCACAAATCCAAAGGAGGTTCATGGCCAAAGGTAAAGATGCCCGAGTAACTGTTATTTTGGAATGTACCTGTTGTGTTCAAAACCGTGTTAATAAGAGCGTTTCCAGATATATTACTCAAAAGAATCGACATAATAAGCCCGGTCGATTGGAATTGAGAAAATTCTGTCCTTTTTGTTACAAACATACGATTCACGGGGAGATAAAGAAATAGATTGAACCGTTCACTCGTGTGTACGTCCCCGCCCTCCAACCCAAGGAAGGTGAAAACGACATCTTATCTATCTATATTCTATAGAATATAGATATAAGATCTTATAATATATATAAGAAATTATTTAATGAACATAGTGAAAGATAAACAAGATAAATCCCATTTCTAATTATCAATTTAAAATTGAATATTATTAGAAATCTTATTAATTCTAAATAATTTTTTATATGATTGAAATAGGATTAGGCTTTTCGGGATAAGGAATAAACAAACCATGGATAAATCCAAACGACTCTTTCTGAAATCCAAGCGATCTTTTCGTAGGCGTTTGCCCCCGATCCAATCGGGGGATCGAATTGATTATAGAAACATGAGTTTAATTAGTCGATTTATTAGTGAACAAGGAAAAATATTATCTAGACGGGTGAATAGATTGACCTTAAAACAACAACGATTAATTACTATTGCTATCAAACAGGCTCGTATTTTATCTTTATTACCTTTTCTTAATAATGAAAAACAATTTGAAAGAAGCGAGTCGACCACTAGAACTACAGGTCTTAGAACAAAAAAGAAATAGTCCGAATTCTTCAATTGAATCAAAATAAAATTCCAATACGAATTGATACTTTGTTTGAAAAATATGATTTTATTGAAGGTGTTTGTTCATTTTGACGACTTTCCCATATGATTTTATCATACTAATTTCTACTCTACCTTCCCCCGGTCATTCTCCAAGGAACTCCATTTAATTCCAATGGATTTCTTTCCAATTTCCTTATTTTATGATCTCGTTGGAAATCATATAAAGACAATTCCTATTTAATATAGCTATTTGTGCAAGTATTTTACGATTAAGAAGCAACTGCCTCTTGTACAAATTGTGTACTAAATTGCTATAACTAAAGTATGCCTTATTGCTTCGAATTACTGCATTTATCCGAGTGATCCACAAACGACGAAAATCTCTCTTTTGTCTACCTCGATCCCGATGAGACGAAACTAAAGCTCTTATTTTTTGTTGAGTAATAGTCCGAGTAAGTCTTGAATGAGCCCCCTGAAAGCTTGATGCAAATAAACGAATTTTTGTTCTACGTCTTCGAGCTATATATCCCCGTTTAATTCTGGTCATTGAATAAATGAAACTTTGATGAATAACTAATTGATTTCTTTTAGTTATTTCTTTCCCTTTTCCTAGTCTATTAATAACAAAACGGATTCTTCCAGTGTATAAAATAAAAATTCCAATGGCTTTTGCTACTATAACCTTCCCGACCACGATTTTTTCCTTTTTTTTTTTTTCTAGGCTTTTTACCTCGAAATAAAAAATTAATAATATGTATCAAAAAAAAAGTATTAAATAGAAATGGGTATAGTGGGTTCCATCGTTTCTATGGTTATTTCTTAAACGGTGAGGTCCTCTCTATACACCGGAGCCCCTTATTCCTCATTTAATCAATGTTATTGTGAACTTGTACAGTTCACACTCTTTGGCTCTACCCTGAATTATCCAGTAATAGGTCTTTCACAATAAGACCTACCTATACAGTAACGGTATTTCATTATGAAGATTGACTGAGTGGCTGACCCTGTTAGTCCGTTCTTACAAGAGTTAAGAGCACAATCTTTATGCTTTTTAAATAGGATTTCCCTGCTTAATGGATACCATTTGCTACCAATGGGAATTCTTTCTCATTTGAAATTAAAAATGGAATAGAAAATGATTGGATTTGTACCAATGGAAACCATAAAATAGATCTTTTTTTTTGCTTTTTTCCATGATCTGAACGAGTCGCACATACACCCTAGTACATGTTCCTCTCCTCTGAGGACATCCCCCAAGAGCGGGGGATTTTATGACATTTTTGATTGGCTGTCTTGTGTTTCTAATAAGTTGTTTAATCGTTGGCATGTTGAATTATATACATAATGAGCTGGTTTAGATCAATCCTAACCGGACAATTTTGAATCATTTTTCCATTTCTATATTAATAGAACATTAAATAAATCCGGTAAGAAGATAAAATAGAAAATGGCAGATTTGCGTGAAGTCCCTATTATTTTTTACTCAACCGCTACAAGATCAACAATTCCATAAGTTTGGGCTTCTGTTGCTGACATAAAAACATCTCTTTCCATGTCTTCCGAAACAACCCATAAGGGTTTGCCCGTTCTTTGTACATAAATCCTTGTGATGGTTTCGCGCAGTTTCAGTAGTTCTTCCGCCTCCAGGATAAATTCTCCTGCCTGTGCCTCGTAATAAGAACTAGCAGGTTGATGGATCATTACCCTGATGATCTAACATCATAAATAGTTCCTCTATCTCGCATGATCAAAGTCGAAGAGATAGAGAAAAATCTAAGATAGAATTGAACAACCGTACGGGCATTTTTTGCGCATTGCATACGGCTCTACAATGGAATTCACTTTTCCCTTTTTTTTATCTTACATTGAAGAAATAGAAAATGAATATTTAAAGTATATCAGATTCACATAGGTAAATGATCCCACAACCACCCTTTATTTTTGAGTAAAAAAATACTATGATGGCTCCGTTGCTTTATATATTGATTTCGTCTGTTATTTAGCAATCCCAAAGTTTCTTTTTTTCAAATCAAAATAATATTGATTTTCATAACATAAATATTGTTAAGAGCTCAAAACAAAAAAGTTTGTGACGCTAAAATGGGTTTCCAATAGATCAGATTGAATTGGGAATATCCTTTATCTCATACTACTCCTTCGATACATAATGTAAGTTTTTTTTTTTTTTTTTGAAAAATAAAAAAAAAAATTCTCATATCGAATTCGAAGTGCCATGCTATTATTACTCAATATTCATATAGCGCGAAGGCATAGTCCTCTTTTTGTCTCTCAAATAAAAAAAAAAAAAACTCATTGGCGCCAAGCGTGAGGGAATGCTAGACGTTTGGTAATTGCCCCTCCGACCAGAATAAAAGATCCCATTGAAGCAGCTAATCCCATACATACTGTTTGTATATCTGGTCGCACAAATTGCATAGTATCATAAATAGCTATTCCGGGTATTACCCATCCACCGGGAGAGTTTATAAACAAATACAGATCTTTTGTATCATTCTCTATACTGAGATATATCATAAGACCAATAAGTTGATTCGAGATCTCACTATCAACCCCTTGGCCTAAAAAAAGTAATCTTTCTCGATAAAGTCGGTTGATTGGGATAAAATTGTATCCCTTAGGAACCGTACATGCACCTTTTGATGCATACGGTTCAACACAAATCGCGAAAAAAAAAAAGAATCAATGTGTAGATTCTAGCTTTCTTTTTTCATAGAAGGATCTTTCTAACTTTAACTTGTAACAAAAGGACTTTTCTTTCATTTTTCAAGAAATAGGAGTTTTGACCCGTTCTGTTTCTAAAATAAATAAAAAACTATAAAAAAATTCACTAAACTTATCAGATTAACTTCTCATTGATGTATTGTTTCATCGGGATCAACCCTAATCACGATGTAATTTTCTTGTTCCCGAAGGGTCTTCTTCCATTTTTTTTTTAGGTTTATGCTCTACTCCGAGTAAAGATCCGCCCGATTTGGATTTGCACATATAGAACAAATGCCCCAATACCACTTTCATACGACTTTCCCCTTTTTTTTTGAATTTATTTCATGTCTCCCGCCAAATATGAAATATTCAACGCATTCATCATATTACTCGATTAATTAAATGAATTTTCATTAACGACTTGAAATCATTTCTATTTACAATATGAATTAAGTTAAGTAGTAAATATATTACCAATTTCTTTTTGTTCTAAACGGAGCCTGGATACTTCAATTTATTGAGCTAACCAAGCCAACCATAAATTATTCTAATTAATAATTGTAATCTGTATACCCCTCTAAAAAATAGATTTAATTGCACTTTATTTCACGCTCCAAATTTTTGATGGTTCGATCAATTTTTCTTGGGCGAAAGAGAGGATATCTCGATCGGGGAAGAGAACGGGGAAATACCATATGACCCAATATATCTGACAAGTCGCACTATACGTCAACCCACGATGCATCTTCCTCTCCAGGACTTCGAAAAGGTACTTTTGGAACACCAATAGGCATTATATGAAAATAAAAATGAAATACTCTATCCCACTTTGATGTGAAAGCGTAACAATGGGTTTATTGTCTTAATATTCAGACTATTGCCTTTTATTATATTTGGTAAGTTCATAAAAAAGGAAAATTCTTATAAATAGGCCCTTTGAATGAGGAACAAATAGAAATGCAGTCACTCATAGAAAACGATATCAACACCTTACCATTGCGTATTGGTACTTATCGAGTGTAGAATAGATCTGCTTCTTTTTGTTCTTATGAACAAAATTGTTCCATTATTACTATAAAGAATAGATCAAATATTTAACCTTTCCCCGAAATAATCCACTATAAGGGGGAAGGTATCTAATATATTTTCCAGTGCAATAAAGTTACATAGTGTCTATTTTTCGTTGATAAAGAGGTATTTCATGGGTTTGCCTTGGTATCGTGTTCATACCGTCGTATTGAATGATCCCGGTCGTTTGCTTGCTGTGCATATAATGCATACAGCTTTGGTTGCTGGTTGGGCCGGTTCGATGGCTCTATACGAATTAGCAGTTTTTGATCCTTCTGACCCTGTTCTTGATCCAATGTGGAGACAAGGTATGTTCGTTATACCCTTCATGACGCGTTTAGGAATAACCAATTCATGGGGCGGTTGGAGTATCACAGGAGGGACTATAACGAATCCGGGTATTTGGAGTTACGAAGGTGTGGCTGGTGCACATATTGTGTTTTCTGGATTATGCTTTTTGGCAGCTATCTGGCATTGGGTGTATTGGGATCTAGAAATATTTAGTGATGCACGTACAGGAAAACCTTCTTTGGATTTGCCCAAGATCTTCGGAATTCATTTATTTCTCTCAGGAGTGGTTTGCTTTGGTTTTGGTGCATTTCATGTAACAGGATTGTATGGTCCCGGAATATGGGTATCCGATCCTTATGGACTAACCGGAAGGGTACAGCCTGTAAATCCAGCATGGGGTGTGGAAGGTTTTGATCCTTTTGTTCCAGGAGGAATAGCCTCTCATCATATTGCAGCAGGAACCTTGGGCATATTGGCGGGTCTATTCCATCTTAGTGTTCGCCCCCCCCAACGTCTATACAAAGGATTACGTATGGGAAATATTGAAACCGTCCTTTCCAGTAGTATCGCTGCTGTCTTTTTTGCAGCTTTTGTAGTTGCTGGAACTATGTGGTATGGTTCGGCAACAACCCCGATTGAATTATTTGGTCCCACTCGTTATCAATGGGATCAAGGATACTTCCAACAAGAAATATATCGAAGAGTTGGTGCTGGACTAGCCGAAAATCAAAGTATATCTGAAGCTTGGTCTAAAATTCCTGAAAAATTAGCTTTTTATGATTACATCGGAAATAATCCGGCAAAAGGGGGATTATTCAGAGCGGGCTCAATGGATAACGGGGATGGAATCGCTGTTGGGTGGTTAGGACACCCTATCTTTAGAGATAAAGAAGGGCGTGAACTTTTTGTACGTCGTATGCCTACTTTTTTTGAAACATTTCCAGTTGTTTTGGTAGACGGAGACGGAATTGTTAGAGCTGATGTTCCTTTTAGAAGGGCAGAATCGAAATATAGTGTCGAACAAGTAGGTGTAACTGTTGAGTTCTATGGCGGTGAACTCAATGGGGTGAGTTATAGTGATCCTGCTACTGTGAAAAAATATGCTAGACGTGCTCAATTGGGTGAAATTTTTGAATTAGATCGTGCTACTTTGAAATCCGATGGTGTTTTTCGTAGCAGCCCGAGGGGTTGGTTTACTTTTGGACATGCTTCATTTGCTCTGCTCTTTTTCTTCGGACACATTTGGCATGGTTCTCGAACCTTGTTCAGAGACGTTTTTGCTGGTATTGATCCAGATTTGGATGCTCAAGTGGAATTTGGAACATTCCAAAAACTTGGAGATCCAACTACAAGAAGACAAGTAGTCTAATACAATATTGTTTTGTTATTTTTCATCTTTCGTTTTATGATTTGATTTTGCTATAGGGTACCGGATAAACCTTGATTTGAATCGCTGCCTTTTCTTTGACTCTTACTCTTTCTTTATCCGGAAGACGATTCCCAATAAACAGGTATGGAAGTTATAATTGTTAAACCACGATCGAATCTATGGAAGCATTGGTTTATACATTCCTCCTAGTCTCAACTCTAGGAATAATTTTTTTCGCTATCTTTTTTCGAGAACCGCCTAAAGTTCCAACTAAAAAGTGAAATGATTTTTCATTATCTCAATTGAAAGTAAAAAGTAATGAGTCTCCCAATATAAATATTGGGAGGCTCATTACTTCAACTAGTCTCCGTGTTCTTCGAATGGATCTCTTAGTTGTTGAGAGGGTTGCCCAAAAGAAGTATATAAGGCGTACCCAGTAAAACTTACAAGTAAACCGGATAGAAAGATGGCTACTAAGGTTGCTGTTTCCATTCTTATATAGTTTCAAGACCACAATGATCTATGATCATTTATTTACAACGGAATGGTATACAAAGTCAACAGATCTCAATGAATAAGAAATAGGATTTTATGGCTACACAAACCGTTGAGGGCGGTTCTAAATCTCGTCCAAGACAAACTCTTGTAGGGAGTTTATTGAAACCACTGAATTCAGAATATGGTAAAGTAGCTCCTGGGTGGGGAACTACTCCTTTGATGGGTTTCGCAATGGCCCTTTTTGCAGTATTCCTATCTATTATTTTGGAAATTTATAATTCTTCCATTTTACTGGACGGAATTTCAATCAATTAGATTCATAAGAACTATGAACTAACTTTTCAATATTCAATACAAAGTGAAGCAGTTAGGTCTCTGATTTTTATCCCATTCTATTTTGGTAGTTCGACCGTGGAATTTCTTTGTTTCTGTATTTCTGGAATATGAGTGTGTGACTTGTTATATTGTTATAATGGATCCTATAGATAGTACAGAAAATGAGTCTGTCATCTTGATAGAGATGGTTTGACTTCGTCGGATATTCATTTTGAGTATCTGAAGCACGAAATGTATCAATATAGAATACAAAGTATTAGAACTATGATTCATATTTAATATTCAGACCACCCGACCGGACTCCCATTTTTTTGTTAGATTTATAAAAAGATTTTTATTCTTTCAAACCCCCATTTATGCTTATTTTGATCAAAAGACAAAGGCTTCTTTTGATTTTTAGTCATTATATTTATTCATTAAATAAGTGATGATCCAACGGTTCTTACTCAAGGAATTTTTGCAATTAGTCTGAAAGGGTTTTATTGAATCATCGTGGTTCTAGTATGAATCTGAGGTTTTAATTGATTCACGGGGTCTTAACAAGAGAATTCCTATCAATAATAAAGAAAACGACAGTAAAGTCTATTACACACAACAAATAATAATAACAAAACAATAACGATAATAGGTAAATAGAAGATTCAAGAGGCCTAGAATCATCAACATAAAGACGAATGAGCCAGCTTGATATTTTGGCATTATAACCACAAGAAAGTTCTTTCGTATTTTCATAAAAAATGGAATCATAGAATTAAAAAGTTTCAAATTTTTACACATATCCGGTAGAACTAGTATTGGGTTGTTTCTGTTTGAGCCGTACGAGGTGAAATTCTCATATACGGTTCTTGGAGGGGGAGTCTTTTGGAGTTTACCTATCTCAATAAAATCTATGATTGGTTCGAAGAACGTCTTGAAATTCAGGCAATTGCAGATGATATAACTAGTAAATATGTTCCTCCTCATGTCAATATATTTTATTGTCTAGGAGGAATTACACTTACTTGTTTTTTAGTACAAGTAGCTACAGGGTTTGCTATGACTTTTTATTACCGTCCGACCGTTACAGATGCTTTTGCTTCTGTTCAATATATAATGACTGAAGTCAACTTTGGTTGGTTAATCCGATCAGTTCATCGGTGGTCTGCTAGTATGATGGTACTAATGATGATTCTGCACGTATTTCGTGTGTATCTCACCGGTGGATTTAAAAAACCTCGCGAATTGACTTGGGTTACAGGTGTGGTTTTAGGTGTATTGACCGCATCTTTTGGTGTAACTGGTTATTCCTTACCTTGGGACCAAATTGGTTATTGGGCAGTAAAAATTGTAACAGGTGTGCCCGAAGCTATTCCTGTAATAGGATCGCCTTTGGTAGAGTTATTGCGCGGAAGTGCTAGTGTGGGACAATCTACTTTGACTCGTTTTTATAGTTTACATACTTTTGTATTACCTCTTCTTACTGCCGTATTTATGTTAATGCACTTCCTAATGATACGTAAGCAAGGTATTTCTGGCCCGTTATAAAGAATATATAGCATATTTGTAATCAATCATTTATCACTTGGGGTAGGGACGATAGTATTTCATTGCTATAAATATGGATTATTGAAAAGAATAAGACATCTATTTGGATCTATTTATCTTCAACTAAAAAAAATGTACTAGATAATTTATATTATTTGATTATTTATTTAATACTCATTACTCATAGTTGAAGTGAATTTTCCGAAGATAAAATGGATTATGGGAGTGTGTGACTTGAACTATTGATTAGGCCGTGCAGAATATATGTTTTTTATCTGCCACATTTTAATTCATCATCAAAGATGTGTCTTTGTTCCAACCACCGCGTAAGCCCATAGGAGGATGGGATGGTTCGTTTGAAGAGAATTTTTCTATGATCAGACTCGACTATG